TATGGTTTCCGTTGGTGCAAATCCAATCACCTCAATTTAAAAATTTAAAATTTAAGATGAGAAAGAATTCTCCATTGATAGCAAATGGTATCCATTAAGCAGGGGAAATCCTATTTAAAAAAGCAGAAAAATTATGCCTTACTCTTGCAAGAACGGACTAACAGGGTCAGCTACCCAGCCAATCTTCATAATTAAATACCGTTACTGTATAAGTCGATCTCGTTGTGAAAGACCTAGTACTGGATAATTATGGGTAGAGCCAAAGAGTGTGAACTGTACAAGTTAACAATAACATTGATTAAATGAAAGAAAGAAGGGCTCCGGTGTATAGAGAAGACCTCACCGTTTAAGAAGTAACCATAGAAACGATGGAATCCACTATATCCATTTATATTTATTACTTTTTTATTTACTATGTGTTTTTAATACCTAGTATCAATACAATTTTTTTTATAGGTGAAATGCCTAGAAAAAAAAAAGAAAAAATCGTGGTCGGGAAGGTTATAATAGCAAAAGCCATTGGAATTTTTATTTTATACATTGGAAGAATCCGTTTTGTTATTAATAGACTAGGACACGGGAAGAGAATAACTGAAAGAAAGGAAATCGATTAGTTATTCATCAAAGTTTCATTTATTCAATGACCAGAATTAAACGAGGATATATAGCTCGAAGACGTAGAACAAAAATTCGTTTATTTGCATCAACCTTTCGAGGGGCTCATTCAAGACTTACTCGTACTATTACTCAACAGAAAATAAGAGCCTTGGTTTCGGCTCATCGGGATAGAGGTAGACAAAAGAGAGATTTTCGTCGTTTGTGGATCACTCGGATAAATGCAGTAATTCGCGAGAATAAAGTATACTTTAGTTATAGCAAATTAATACACAATCTGTACAAGAGACAGTTGCTTCTTAATCGTAAAATACTTGCACAAATAGCTATATTAAATAAGAGTTGTCTTTATATGATTTCCAATGAGATCATAAAATAAAGAGATTGGAAGGAATCCGTTGGAATAGTTTAAATGGAGTTCCCTGGAGAATAAACTCTGGGAAGGTAGAGTAGAAATTAGTATGATAAAATATGATAAAGTCATCAAAATGAAGAAACACATTCAATAAAAAATATTTATTCTTCTTCTCCAATTTTTTTTTTTCTTACGACACGACTCTCGATTTTCTGATTTTTCGAACAAAAAAAAACGTCAATCTGCATTTGAGTTTGGATTAGAATTTTATTTTGATTCAATTGAAGAGTCAGCCTATTTTTTTCTGGTTCTAAGACCAGCAGTTCTAGCGGTTGACTCGCTTCTTTCAAATTGTTTCTCATTATTAAGAAAAGGTAACGGAGATAAAATACGAGCTTGTTTTATAGCAATAGTAATTAATCGTTGTTGTTTTAAGGTCAACCTATTTACCCGTCTAGATAATATTTTTCCTTGTTCGCTAATAAATCGACTAATTAAACTCATGTTTCTATAATCAATTCGATCCCCCGATTGGATCGGAGGCAAACGCCTACGAAAAGATCGCTTGGATTTAAGAAGGATTCGCTTGGATTTATCCATGGTTTGTTTATTCCTTATCCTGAAAATCCCAATTCTATTTCGATCGGATCAAACATGATGTAGAATTAAGAAATAGGATTGGGTTTGTTTATATTTAAATAAATATATGTTATATATTGTTATATATAATATGTAATTTTTCATCTTCCTTGGAAGACTGACACACGAGCGGTCGGTTCGATCTATTTCTTTATCTCCCCATGAATCGTATGTTTGTAACAACAGGGACAGAATTTTCTCAATTCCAATCGACCAGGCGTATTGTGTCGATTCTTTTGAGTAATATATCTGGAAATGCCCGTTGATTCCTTATTAACACGATTTCGAAGACAACTGGTACATTCCAAAATAACTGTTACTCGGACATCTTTACCCTTGGCCATGAACCTCCTTTGGTTTTTGATTCACTCAATTCTTTAATTTTCCGATCCGAAGCAAGGAAGAATAAAGGAAAAAAAAAAAATAGAAGCAGGTAACTCGAAATCAAATTATAAAAGAAAGATTTCGTTGCAATCAATATAGTAATAAAATTAATATAGTAATAATAAGTAATATAATGATTTCTAACTATATTTATAATTAAGAATTGCCGGACAGTATTTTCAGTTAAGTATCTTGTATGATATTGTTGCCCCAACCATCACATTTTAATTTCCACTCTATTATTAATATTAATTTGAGCCTGGGCCCGAGTTCATAGTTTCACTGAGGGCGAAACCGCTTTTTCTTTGTTTTTTTTTTTAGAATAACTTATTCTAAAAAAAAAAAACAAAGAAGGGAAGGATAGGGATTAGTTACAGAGATTTGATTGTATCTCTAATCTTCTTCCCCCTTCTCATATCAATAACTAAAATGAAAAAAAGGGGAATATCAACGCATCCGGAAAAAAACGATTGATCTCTATCAATAAACCTGCCAAAGACCCGAACCATAAAGCACTTACTACCGGTGCCACGGAGAGATATGTTTTTAGATCTCGCATTTAAAAAACTCCTCTTTCTTTATTCGTTATTGTAATTTTATTGTAATTTGTAATACATAATGGTAATACATATATGACCAGATGTGTATATGTAGTTAATGACTGACCGCCTGTATTTGTACGCGGAGTCCCTAATTAAAATTGAAATGTACAAAATAGATATTTCTAAAAAAAAAAATACGTCCATTTCTGCCTGAAATTCCTAAAAAATATTAATTTTTTATGGTAGGTTTCATATTTATTTTATTTCATACTTTATATAATAATTTTATTTCATACTTTATATAATATAAGTCTTTTAATATATTATATGTTTGTTATATGATATATGAGACCAAAAAGAAGAAATGAAAAGAGAATTTTTGTATATCAATGGAGGAAATAAAGATGTGGAAAACAAGACAGGGATTCTTTACAATGACACTGTAGACCAGTTGAAAGGGATGTAGCGCAGCTTGGTAGCGCGTTTGTTTTGGGTACAAAATGTCACGGGTTCAAATCCTGTCATCCCTACCTATTACTTATCTTATGAGCAGTAACGAGGGATCAATTGAGATAAATTGGACATACATAATAAATCTTTAATTTTATGATATATATGCGAATTGGGGTCACAAAATCTTTATTGTGATAATGATAATAAGGCGCTCTTAGTTCAGTTCGGTAGAACGTGGGTCTCCAAAACCCGATGTCGTAGGTTCAAATCCTACAGAGCGTGATTCTGTGGTCTTGTTAATCGCGCTAGGTCGAAAATTACACTGAAATAATTGAACAGCAATCTAAATTTGACCTCCCGCGGATTAAAGGAAGTAGGAGGTCAATCAAAAAAGAGATGTTAATTAATCAAAGGTCCAACTGATCACCACGTCTGTATTGTAAATATGCAGTTACGAATAATCCGGCCAAAGTAATAGGAATTAGACCTAAGACGATTCCAAATAGAAAAACTTCAATCATTTCAATTTGTTTGAAAGGGGAAAGGGGAGGTAATATTTATCCTTAAATATTAATCTGTATTGACTATAAATCTCAATGACCAAGAATTGGAAATTGATACGGTAAGTAACTGTAGAATATATGAACTTCCATAGAAAGATTTTTTTTATGAATTGTTCATTTAATTAATTTCAAATAAGTCGTATCTTGCTCAGACCGATAAATAGAGCTGAGGTTATAGTCAAAGCTGCTAGTAGAAAACCAAAATAACTAGTTATAGTAGGCATGAAAAGGCTAAATGAAATATGTTCTTTTTATACATATGTTTATAAAGCACTTCCCTAAGTTTCAATTTTTGAAAGATACGAGGATAAGCAAAAATACCAACCAATTGAAAGGATAAATTCAATTGAAAATGTTTGATTCATCTATTATTATAGACGATACTAACAAAAATAGAGTAACATAAGTAAGAAATCAATTCATCATTTGTGACATTTACCCATGTAGCACTTTTTGAATCAACAGATTCATCGGTCAACTCTGGAGTTGACTAAACTAATATATGTATATAACTAATACATGTATATATAGAATATTTAAAATTCTAAATAATAAAGTAATAATAAGAACTTTTTTTTATAACTTTATTCACAAAATTAAACTTTCTTTGAATCACTAATCACTATGGAATAAAATTGGAAAATCATTTTGATCGTTTTTTATTGTATCGAAATATCGAATACATTTTTTTTTTTTTCGAACTACAAGTGCCCTTGTAATGCACTTTATTTTTTTACTTTAAAGTGAACTCAGTAGTAGTTCATTCACATAATCTTGCGATTGAAAAGAAAAAAGTATCGCATGATAAGATCAATCGAAACTAGATTTTACATTTTGTCTTTCCATATTAGAAAGCCCCATCCTTGTAATTAGGTCAAGAAGGACCCCCTTTTTCCTTTGTTTGGGTCTAATATCTAATACAATAATGCGTGCATCACGAATATTGATTATTTTTTTATTTATTCGTTGTTCTCTTTCTTTTATTGAACTACTATTGGTACTGGGCGGCTAACCAATTCCTAAAAAAAAAAAAGGATTCCAACAAAAAACATCTTATACAACCACAAAAAGGATATCTTTAGATGTAACATCTAATTGAATCGTGAGAATATGAAAATCTCCTTCATAAATTATTGGAAATCAACCCGTCGGATTCACATTTTACCTGATCTTCAGTTTCTAGTCCGAAGTCAATAATGAAGAAAACCCTTATACTACTACTACAGGAATTCGAGGAATTTTTTATTAAATGGTACAAAATTCTACATCGACAAGCAACAAGAAAAGAAGAAAGAAATTATCTAACACTTCATTTCGATACTGATTGTGAAATTGCATTGCTGTGTCAGAAGAAGGATAGCTATACTGATTCGGTATACTCTAAAGACACCCTTGGTACAATATTGACGATCTCACAAAGATTATATTTCAGTGAATTTCCATTTACTG